CTTCTTCCCGTGTATGGGTAGAAAGAGTCAGTACGATTTGGAATGCTTATGCTCAAAGTACCAAACATTCTAATTGGATTAATATCAGTAGACCTTTTTTTTCATTCATTCATTCATTGAATGATAAATCACGACAAGTGATGGGGATACGCGGTTTAAATAACGGAAGATCAAATATTTCAAAATTGTATCTAGAATGACTGGAAAAGTGGAAACAAGGCCAGATACAATCTGATCATTTTGGGAAAATCCAAAATCTTTGTAGATAGAGCCAACCATCAGTTCCCAACCATGAGGTGAATGGAATCCGATACAAAAATCGGTTAATAAAAGAATAGAAAATGCTTTGATTGTGTCGCTTAGATTATATAGGAATTCCTGAACCCAAGAGTTAAGAATAAGAAGTTCTTTATTACCTATAATCGAATAACCGCTTAGAATAACGAAACAGATTATATTGGTCGAGAAGGACAAAATTGTATGGATACAATCTTCATTGTGCAGCTTGATCAATTGAATCGTTTCTTTATGGATTCCTATACGAAGCTCTTTTAGATGTGTCTCCGGGTATTCCTTTATCAGATTGTCCAACAGTAGGAGCTCCTCTAATTCGATGAATTTTTCTAGAAGACCCTTTTCGGTAATATTATTCAAAAGAGTTTCGGATTGCTTGGTATTCCACCAATTAGTAACCCAATATTCCAGACTTTTTTTAAATGCTAGAAAGCTCCACCAGGGTAAAAAGACTATAGATACAAGAACTAGAAGGGGAATAAATGCTTTCTTTTTTGCCATTTTTTTAGAAATTATTAAAATTAAATAAAGGGACCTCATTCGTCGACTCTATGTGATCTAATTTTTTATTTTTCACTAAAACGAATTCTATTCCAAGGTATCGAATCATTTTCTGTTTTTTATTTGTGATTCGGTAATTAGTCCTTTCTAATTTTGAAGAATCTTGCAAGAATACAGAAATCGAATACGAGTCCATTTCTAAATTGGTTAAATTCGAAACAATTCCTTCCTTTCGATGAATCCCCGAAAACCTGATTTAGTTAATGAATTAGGATTTCGAGACAAAAAGCTCTCCAAATATTGCAAAAAAAATCCGCTGACTACCATAGCACAAAAAGAATTGAGAAAATTTTCTGAATGGGATGATCAAAACAAAAAGGAATAGCAAAATGTTGGGCCATTCATTAAAGAGAAGAAAACGAAACATCGAGAACGACAATGAATTTACATAAGCTAGTCAATTCAAAATATTGAAACTAAAAGCAAAAAATTTCTTTTTTCAAAACGTTTTGGGATGAATCTATCTTTATTTGTTACTTTTTTTGCTAATGAATTGCGTCGAGTAGATTTCCATACGCATAAAATATTTTTTTTGCAGACAAAAAACCCCCCCTTCCATATAATATATGTTTGCTTTGACCCGAAGGGGCGTTCTGACGAAATTTTAGTTAAGTTATACCGTAGAGGGGATTTTAGAGTTTTTTCTACCCCCAGCCAAGAATCAGAAAACATTCCTTCTTGGGTTCATTTCAAAATACTTCAATCGGTACGCGCAAGAAATAGGCCAATTCCGCAGCTTTTTGTTCCATTTCTCGCGGAGTCAAATTCTCATCAGTACGAGTCAAAGGAATGGCCCCCTGGCCTCTGATTTCTAGATAAAGGACACGACGAGGAGAAATACCCTCTTTAAGTTCTATTCTGATAGACTGAATGTCATTTATAAGAAATCGGAGGAAGATGCGACGATTTTTTCCCGGAAATCCCCAACGAAAAATGCAAATTATTCCTTCTTTTTTATCGAATAGATCATAACCACTACCTACATTCCATGAAATTGTGGACCACAAATAGGAGCTAATAAAGAGTCCTGCGATCCCATAGAAAGACATCACGATTCCCTGTGGAAAAAAAAAGATTTGTTGAGAGGGAAATAAAGATATCAAATTCCTACCAAGATAGCTGGAAGTTCCAACTAACAAAAATCCTAATGAACCTAAAAAAAGGATAAAGGCCCAGCATAAATTACTTGTTTTTCGAGACCCCCTTATAAGTTCTATCCATATACGTTCGGATCGCCAATTCATACTAATCTAGTTGCATTTAATTTGAATTGATAGAATAACCAAAGTGAATTTCACTTATACACTACTTAACGCTATTTGGTTTCTGAAGTAACTCTCATCAACTAGCACTATTCGAATGTGAACCTGTCGGGGTAATTCATAAAATTCGTTCAATTGAAAACGAAAATAAGAATGTCCCCTTCATACGACCCCGCCCTAGATATCTACAAGCATTGACTTTCTATTTCAAACATGGACCAACCCGTCCTGATCTATTGATTTGAAAATCGTGAAAATGAATTTATCCCTATATCAGGTTTCGCATGTATAAAAGTTCTTGCACTTATGTTCGAACGAAATCGTGCATTATACCATATTCCACTTTCCAATAAATAGATATCCGTGTTATGATTCAATCAAGTCTAAATCTTTTAAAAATGTGATTCGGCCTCACCATCCGGCCTAAACAATCTTGTTTTTTTGAACATGAAGAAATAAAGAAGCCATTGCAATTGCCGGAAATACTAGGCCTGCGAAAGGCACAAAAATAGAGGGAAGGGTTATATCTGTCATAGAATGGGTACCTCGATTTACTATTCGTACCTGTTTGTTATATTGTTCTAAAATTATCTTAACTTAATTAGAATTCTAATTCTATATAATTATACTAACTATATCTAAGTGAGTATAGTATATACTAAGTTCACGAAACGTAGAACTAACTAAATGAACTTAATTAGTCTTCGACACAAAAAATAAAAATATATGTTTGATAATCAACTTTTTGATTCTTCATCTTTTCTTATTTTTTTGCTAGAGTTACTTACAAAGTCCCGAAAGATTCGTTAGAATCTGATCCAAGATATATTATGTTGTTAGTATGGAAAGTCTCCGACAAGGAAATATATTAAGATGCAAAAGGCTTTTTTCGAATTTTCTAGATGTAAGAAAGGCAGATGAAATTCGTTTTATTTGCCAAATTTTAAATTTACAGAAGTAAGCATAGGGGTTCTCTGGTTAGTAATCAGGGGTGGAATATGAAGTCAAATAAAAAAACAATTTAGTCGCAACTTTATGATTCTTTATATTATATATAGTGATAGAATTAGTACGGCAACCACGAAACCCCACACCCATTATTCTATTATAATAGAATGGTTTTTTTTCATTTTGTCTTTGATTGATTACGATAACTAACTCCTTTTTTGCCACAAATAATAAAAAAAGAATTGAATTGACCTTACTGCTCGGTCGAATTTTTATTCAAAGGAAAGAAAGCGTGCAATCGAAATAACTCACTTAGAACACCCTTTAAAAGATTACGTGGTACAATTGGATCGAATAAACCCTTATCGAATAAATATTCAGCTTCTTGTGAACCTTCAGGTACTGTCGTATTCAATGTTTCTTCAATTACTCTTTTACCCGCAAATGCAATGTAGGCACTGGGTTCGGAAATAATGATATCTCCCAACATACCAAAACTAGCTGTCACACCTCCAGTAGTAGGAGATGTAAGAATTGATACATAGAATAACTTTTTATTTGATTGATAATCAAATAAAGCCGACGAAATTTTAGCCATTTGCATCAAGCTCAAACTTCCTTCTTGCATTCGCGCCCCGCCGGAAGCACACACTATAATAAGGGGTAGATTTTGATTGGTAGCATACTCAATCAAACGAGTGATTTTCTCTCCTACTACGGATCCCATACTACCCCCCATAAACTGAAAATCCATAACCCCAATTGCTACAGGAATACCATTTAGTTGACCTATACCTGTTTGAACAGCGTCGGTTAACCCTGTCTCTTTTTGATAAGAATTAATACGATCTTTATAGGGTTCCTCCTCCGAATGAAATTCAATGGGATCCGTTGAGACCATGTCTTCATCCATAGGCTCCCAAGTACCGGGATCAATCGAGAGTTCGATTCTCTCTGAACTACCCATTTTTAAATGATATCCGCATTCATCACAAATGTTCATTTTTGACTTCAACAATTTCTTATAATTTAATTCATAACAATTTTCACATTGAATCCACAAATTACTGTATTTTTTAGTTACCTCAAGATTCTTATCCCTACCGTTTGTCTTAGTGGTAGTCTGCCTTTCATCAAAAATGTAATTATCACCGTAATTGTCACTATCACTTAAAATGGAATTATCAATACGTATTTGAGAATGAAGATAACTGTCAATACAACCATTAATGTGATTATTCAAACTAGGTTTAGTATCGTACATGTAAAGATCATAATGGGTATCGTCATTTTTAAACAAATTCCCATAATTAGAATATTTTTTTTCTAGTGAACTAGAAAAAGAATGATCATTTTCAATCTCAACAATTTCATTTTCAATATCAAAATAAATGGAATAAGTTTCCCCCTTACTATTCCTAACTAAAAAAGTATCATCAGAGATTAAATTCCGAATGTCCTCGATACCGACTAAAAGATCCAAATTACTATAACGAGAACCATTACTCCAACTATGAATGTTTTTTTCTGTAAAATTTAGACTCGTATTTTCATTGCTATTGGCATTGTCAATAGGATCCAGACTGCCCATTGATTTACTTAGTCCACACCTATGGTCTAACTCCTCCTTAGACAATCTCGAATTAAACCACCATTTTTCCATAGAGCTCTCTTTCCTCCTATTTGTATTAAAAAAAAAGATGAATAGTCATTTTAAATTTGCATTTCCTAAAAAAGCACTCGGGTTATTAACAAAAAACAGGTGAGAAATATGAGAAATAAACGATTATCCTTTGTATGAATCCGCGTATCACTCTATATGATCAAAATTTTTTCAATTGTAATAGAAAAAAACGGAAGAAAAGGACAATATACAGGATGGGTAGAAGGGGCTCTTATACTTGACTTGCTATACGTGGTACTAAGCTACGGGAT